CCCCTTCCCATTTTTCAAATTTGTATTGAAAAATAAAGAAAAGGGGGTAAAGTGAATTCTTCTCAATATACATACTAGGATTAGGACTATGATACAAGTAATTCCTGATACCTGGTCGCAAAGGAGTAGAAAATCTAAAGAGAGGCAAAAGGCTTTTCATAATTTTTTTGGTTCTTTTTTACGAATTTTATAAAGCTAAATAGACGGATCTAAAAATTCATTTCGGATAATTGAACCTTCTCAAACTGTTTCTTTTTAAGAACCAAAAAGATTTGTGCCAAAACAACCGATCCTAAGAAGAACAAAAGGCCTTGGACACGTAATGGATCTTGAAGGACTATTTCTGCATCCCCCTGACCAAATCCACCCACATTAGGATTACTCGTTAATGGTTGATCGAGTTTAATGGATTCGCCCTCTGAAACAAGAAGTTCTAGGCCTCGAGGGATAATATCAATCACTTGGCGTCCATTGGATGCATCCACTATGGTTATTTCGTATCCCCCTTTTTCTTTTCGTAAAATTTTGCTTATTATCCCTCCTGCCGTAGCATTATAAACTGTATTGTTACTTTTGCTACCATCAGGATAAATCTGACCCCTTCCCCGGTTTCCACCTACGTATATAGGATATTTTAAGAAGTGAACATCTTTATTAGTAGCAGGGTCTGGGGCAAGAATAGGAAAGGTTATTTCACTATATTTTTGACCAGGAACGGGACCTATCACAAGAATATTTTTTTTATTGGGGCGATAATTCTGAAAAGACAGATTTCCTATCTTTTCTTTCATCTCGGGTGAAATACGATCGGGGGGGGCTAATTCAAACCCCTCCGGTAAAATAAGAACAGCTCCCACATTCAAAGCTCCCTTTTTACCATTAGCTAGAACTTGTTTTAGTTGCATATCATAAGGAATTTTAACAACTGCTTCAAATACAGTATCAGGAAGTACCGCTTGTGGAACCTCAATATCCACGGGCTTACTAGCTAAATGGCAATTGGCACATACAATACGCCCAGTTGCCTCTCGTGGATTTTCATAATTCTGCTGGGCAAAAATCGGATATGCACTTGAAATGGATGCCCAAGTTATTATATATATCATGAGTAAGGCAGATATGGAGCGAGTAATCTCTTCCCTTATCCAAGAAAAGGTATTTCTAGTTTGCATGGTCCAATCATTTATCCCGAAAATTTCTACAATAAAGTTAGGTAGGTCGATAATATACTTCCCTAGCCACAATTCTGCTATTTACATTTACTGAAAAAATAAATTTTTTTTTTTTGTTGAAATATACAAGGAATCCCTTATGGGTAAAAAGAGTAAAGTAAATACGACTTTGATTTGGTTATGATGTATAAGGTAAGAAAGATTAGAATTGGATCAGTGAATCATTTTTTAGTCATTTATTGCATGATAAATCACTACAAGTGACGGAGATACACGATTTAAATAACGAAAGATCCAATATTTAAAAATTGTATCAAGAATGACTGGAAAGGTAGAAACTAGACCAGATAAAATTTGCTCATAATGAGCAAACCCGAAATCTTTGTAAATATAACCAATCATTAGTTCCCAACCGTGAGGCGAATGGAATCCGATACATAAATCAGTTAATAAAAGAATCGAAAAAGCTTTAATTGTATCACTTAAATTATATAGGAATTCTTGAACCCAAGAATTCAGAATAAAAAGCTTTTCCTTACCCCAAAAGGAATAACCACTTAGAATAACGAAAGATATTAGATTTGTCGAGAAGTGCAAGATTGTATGGATACGATACTCATTGTGTATCTTGATGAATTGGATCGTTTCTTTGTGGATTCCTAGACGAAATTGTTGTAAATAGGTTTCTGGGTATTCCTTTATCATTTCATCCAGCCGGAATAGTTCCTCTAATTGTATGAATTTTTCTAGAACACTTTTTTCTTTAATATCATTCAAAAAAGTTTCGCATTGTCTAGTATTCCACCAATTAGTAATCCAAGTTTTCAAACTTTTATTACAGCAGAGAGAGATCAACCAGGGCAAAAAGACTATAGATGTAAAATAAAAAAAAGGAATGAATGCTTTCTTTTTTGCCATTTTTAATCTGTGAATTGTTAATGAACCTACCGCATTTGTTGATTCTATTAGATCTAATATTTCTATCGAGCATGAGTTTCTATTCTAATTCGAATAGAATGTATTGAGCCTATGAATCCATTTTCTCTTTTTCTTTTGATTCAAGACTTAGTCTTTGCTTTGAATTTAGAAAGAATACAGAAATAGACTCAGAATACACTTCCAATTTGAATCAAGAAAAAATTTGATTTCCAGGATGTTATTCCCCCTTTTTTCGATCAATACTAAAAGAACTTTTTCAAATTTTTCAAATAAAAAATATTATTCTATTAAAAAATATTATTCTATTTTCGAGACGAAGAAACTCCCTTTCTTTTCTATCAAATATATCAAAAAAAAAACGAACATAAAAAAATGGATGAATGCTCAATTGAAAAAAAAAAGAAAGAAATTCTTTAGTTTTTTCTTCCTACTGCCAAAGCATTTAGTCTTTTAAAATTAATTCATTTCAAAATACTTCAATTGGTACACGCAAGAAGTAAGCCAATTCAGCAGCTTTTTGCTCAATTTCTCGTGTAGTAAAATTCTCATCAGTACGAATTAAAGGAATAGCCCCTTGACCTCGAATTTCCATATAAAGGACACGCCGAGCAGAAACACCCTCTTTAACTTCTATTCTGATGGACTGAATATCTTTCATAAGGAATCGTAAAAAGATGCGACGATTTTTTCCAGGAAATCCCCAACGAAAAATACGCACTATTCCTTCTTTTCGGTCGAAAAGATCATAACCACTACCCACATTCCACAAAATAGTGCACCACAAATAGCAACTAATAAAGAGACCTGCGATCCCATAGAAAGACATCACAATCCCTTGTGGAAAAAAAATGATTTGCTGAGACGCAAATAACGATATAAAATTTCTACCAAGATAACTGGAAGTTCCAACCAATAAGAATCCTAATGAACCTAAAAGTAGGATAAAGGCCCAGCAGAAATTACTTGTTTTTCGAGACCCCGTTATAAATTCTATCCATATAGATTCTGATCGCCAACTCATATATATTAGATCCAGTTATACAATTTTTTGGAATTGAGAAAATATGACTTTCCTTTTTTTGTTTTCAAAAAAACTCTCATCAACTATTTTGTTGTGAACCTTTACTTTAGGAGTAATTCATAGAATTGTTTATATCTAAAATAATAACATCTCCTTCCTTTATATGATCCCCTATAACTATATACATACAAATAAATACATTGACCAAATAAATACATTGACTTGAATTTCATACATCGGTCCGATGATGATCCATTTTTCAAAAGAGCGTAAATTTATTTACCCATATAATACGTTTACACATGCATAAGAGCTTTTTTTAGTTATGTTTGTAGGAATCTATGTGTTATACAATATTCTACCAAATGGGTCTTAGCGAATAGAAGTTTTTAAAATAAAAAAAGGAGTGATACGATTAGGTCTCATCCGAGCTAAAAAATCTTATTTTTTTGAATATGAAGAAATAAAGAAGCCATTGCAAGTGCCGGAAAGACTAGGCCTACTAAAGGCACAAAAATAGAGGGTAAGTTATTGAAAGTTGTCATAAAATGGGTACCTCAATTTAATATTTGTACCTGTTATTGTTATATTCTGAATTCTAAAGATATCTTAGAATATCTTGTATTTTTATTATTTCTATTATATATATTATATAATTATACTAAGTATCTTTAAGTAAATATATATCTAATACTAATATACAACCTAATAGAAATATATAGAATAGAACCTAATAGAAATAGAATAAAAAAATAGGTACAAGAAACGCCAAACTAAATAAATGGACTTATTCATCTTTCAAAAAAAAATAGATGTATCATAATCCCCTTGTTAGATTTATTATTCTTTTTGTTCTTTTTGTCTTCTAATAGTCATTAATAAAGAAAAATTTTTATTCCATATACAAATTTCTACAAAATTGATTGGAATCTGATCCAACAACAAGGAATTTTCGGGAAATGCAAAAAGATGGAAGACTCTCTATAGATCTGTATATTGAATTATCTATACATATGCAAGCAAGAGAGGAAAATGAACTTTGTTTTATTTGTCTAGTCTAATTTGAACTTCCCGAAAACAAAAATTCACTTTTTATCTTGTTGATATAGGTTTACTGAGTAGTAAACAAGAATATCGATAAAAAAACGATTCGAAAGAAAAATGAATTTTTCAGGGTTTTCGTTTAATTCTGATAAACTAACTGTTCTGTTTGATTTAATTTTTGTTCAAAGGAAAAAAAGCATGGAGCTGAAATAACTCACTCACAACACCTTTTAAAGGATTACGTGGTACAATTGCATCCAATAAGCCCTTACGTAATAAAGATTCAGCCGCTTGTGAACCTTCAGGCACGGCTTTTTTCAATGTTTGTTCAATTACTCTTTTACCCGCAAATGCAATATAGGCATAGGGTTCGGCAATAATGATATCCCCCAACATACCAAAACTAGCTGTCACCCCACCGGTAGTAGGAGATGTAAGAATTGATATATAGAATAACTTTTTACTTGATTGATAATCACATAAAACGGAAGAAATTTTAGCCATTTGCATCAAACTTAAACTTCCTTCTTGCATTCGTGCTCCTCCGGAAGAACACACTAAAATAAGAGGTAAACATTGATTGGTAGCATACTCGATCAAACGAGTTATTTTTTCGCCTACTACGGATCCCATACTACCCCCCATAAACTGAAAATCCATAACCCCAAGGGCTACCGGAATACCATTTAGTTGACCTGTACCTGTTTGAACAGCGTCAGTCAATCCTGTCGTTTTTTGAGCAGAGTCAATACGATTTTTATAAGGTTCCTCCTTCGAATGAAATTTAATAGGATCCGCAGAGACCATGTCTTCATCCATAGGAT